TAATAATTATACTAGCACTAGTGATGAAGAAGAGGAAGTGGCTTTGATACGTTACTCACAACAATCAGATTTTCGACGGGGTATAATCAAAGGATCCATGCGTGCTCAAAGACGTAAAACAATTATTTGGGAAATGTTTCAAGCAAACGTGCATTCTCCACTTTTTTTGGATCGAATAGACAAAACATTTTGTTTTTCATTTTTTGATATCTCTGAAATGATTAATCTCATTTTTAGGAATTGGGTAGGGGGAAACCCAGAATTGCAAATTTCTTATTTTGAGGAGGAAGAAACAAAAGAGAAAACAAATGAAGAGAAAGAAGAGGAAAATGAACGAATAGCAATATCAGAAACTTGGGATACCTTTCTATTTACTCAAGCAATAAGAGGTTTAATGTTAGTAACCCAATCTTTTCTTAGAAAATACGTTATATTACCCTTATTGATAATAGCTAAAAATATTGGTCGTATGTTATTATTGCAATTCCCCGAGTGGGACGAGGATTTGAAGGAATGGAATAGAGAAATGCATGTTAAATGTACCTATAATGGTGTTCAATTATCAGAAACAGAATTTCCTCAAAACTGGTTAACAGATGGTATTCAGATAAAGATTATATTTCCTTTCTGTCTGAAACCTTGGCGAAGATCTAAAATACGATCTCATCATAGAGATCAGAAAATGAGTAAAAAAGAGAAAAAAGACAATTTTTGTTTTTTAACAGTCTGGGGAAGGGAAGCAGAACTGCCTTTTGGGTCTCCCCGAAAACGACCTTCTTTTTTTGAACCCATTTTTCAAGAACTCGAAAAAAAAATAATAAAAGTGAAAAAGCATTTTTTTCAAGTTATAAGGGCTTTCAAAGAAAGAATCAAATTGTTTTTAAAGATTTCAAAAGAAAAAACAAGATGGGTCACCAAAATAGTTCTAGTTAGAAACCTAATAATGAAAGAACTTGAAAAAGTAAACCCCATTTTCTTATTGAAATTGAGAAAGGTGAAAGTATATGAAACAAATGAAAACAGAAAAGACTCCAATATAAATAATAATATTATCCAAGAATCGATAATTCAAATTCGATCCATGAATTGTGTAAATAAAAATTCTTCACTCATAGAAACAAAAATGAAGGATCTTGCTAATAAGATAATCACAATTAAGGCTCAAATAAAAGGAATTACAAAAGACAAGAAAAAAATAGTTCTAACTTGTGATGATAAAAATAAAAGATCGGAATCACAAAAGGATATTTGGCAAATATTCAAAAGAAAAAATATCCGATTAATACGTAAATCGCATTATTTTATGAAATCCTTCATTGAAAAAACATACATGGATATATTACTATGTATTATTAAGATTCCAAGGACCAATGCACAACTTTTCTTTGAATCAACAAAAAAAATTATCAATAAATCCATTTACAACGACGAAACAGGCCAAGAAGGGGTTGAGAAACCAAATCAAAATACAATGAACTTTATTTCGACTATAAAAAAGTGGTTTTCTAATACTAATATTAGTAATAAAAATTCTAATATTTATTGTGACTTATCTTCTTTGTCTCAAGCATATATATTTTACAAATTATCACAAAATCAATTACTTAACAATTATCATTTGAGATCTGTACTTCAATATCACGGCACCCATCCTTTTCTTAGGGATATAATCAAGAATTATTGTACGACACAAGGAATATTAAATTCCAAACCAAGGCATAAAAAAATTCATAAGTATGGGATGAATAAATGGAAAATTTGGTTACGGGGTCATTATCAATACAATTTATCTCAGACCAAGTGGGCCCACTTAGTATCGAAAAAATGGCAAAATAGAGTCAATCAATGTCGTACGATTCAAAAGAAAGACTCAATGAAATTGGATTTATATAAAAAAGACCAATTAATTAATTACATGAAACAAAATGACTATGCAGTGGATTCGTTGATGAGTCAAAAAGAAAAATGGAAAAAACATTATGGATATGATCTTTTATCATATAAATATATAAATTATGGGGATAGTAGGGACTCATATATTTATGGATCAACGTTACAAGTAAAGGACAAAAAAATTATATATAATTTAAATACACTGGAATCCGAATCATTTTATGGATTGATAAGTATAGCTATTAGTGATTATCTAGAAAAAGGATCTATTATTGATACGAACAAAAATCTGGATAGAAAATTTTTTGATTATAGAATTCTCCATTTTTGTCTTAGAAATAATATCGATATTGAAACCTCGACCAATACGTATATCGATGCCAAGATTCATAAGAATGCTAAAACGGAAACTCAAAATTCTCAAAAAAAATACTTTTTTGATTGGATGGGAATGAATCAAGAAAGGTTATATCGTACCATATCAAATCTAGAACCCTGGTTTTTCCCAGAATTTGTGCCACTTTTTGATGCGTATAAGATTAAACCGTGGATCATACCAATCAAATTACTTATTTTTCATTTTCATAGAAATGCAAATATTAGTCAAAGTGAAAAGATCGACGTAAATAAAAAAAAAAATGAACAACAAGGCCAAGGGGATCTTGTATCAGATCTACGAAAACAAAACAAAAAGAAAGATGTTGAAGAAGATTACACAGGAACAAACATTAAAAAGGGTAGAAAGAAAAAACAATACAAGAGCAAGAAAGAAGCAGAACTGAATTTTTTCTTGAAAAAGTATTTTCTTTTTCAATTAAGATGGGATGATCCCTTGAATCAAAGAATGATCAGTAATATCCAGGTATATTGTCTTCTACTTAGACTGATAGATCCAAGGGAAATTGCTATATCCTCAATTCAAAGAGGAGAGATGCATCTGGATGCAATGTTGATTCAGAAAGACCTAACTCTTACAGAATTGATAAAAAGGGGAATATTTATTATCGAGCCAATTCGTCTATCTATGAAAAGGGATGGAAAATATATTATATACCAAACCATAAGTATTTCATTGGTTGATAAGAATAAGCACCAAACTAATGGAAAATGCATAATAAAAAATAGATATGTTGATAAAAAGAATCTTGATGGATCCGTTGCACAAGACAGCAATATGCTTGTGAATAGAAACAAAAATGATTATTATTTCCTTGTTCCTGAAAATATTCTATCTCCCAGACGTCGTAGAGAATTGAGAATTCTAATTTGTTTCAATTACCGGAACCAGAATTGGAATGTTGTGGATAGAAATCCAATATTTTGCAATCAAAACAACATAAAAAACAGTGGACAATTTTTGAACGAGGAAAAGCATCTTAATACGGAAACAGATAAATTCATTAAATTCAAATTATTTCTTTGGCCCAATTATCGATTAGAAGATTTAGCTTGTATGAATCGTTATTGGTTTGATACCAATAACGGCAGTCATTTCAGTATGTCAAGAATACATATGTATCCGCGATTCAAAATTAGTTAATAGTAAATATTTCCTATATATCTATCGCATGACATATTCAGTAGAGAAAACCGAAATATATACACATACGCTATATTACATTCTGGTACACGATACCGATTAAATTACGTATCAATTGGATCTAGGAAGAAATCGATAGAATCTTTTTTTTAGTTAGGTAAAAAAAGAATTCTCTTTCGTGTTTGTGAATGCATAAATGTATCATCCCCTTCTATTCTATCCAAATCAAATTGCAAATTTGATTTGGATAGAATAAATTTAATTTAAATAAAATAAGAATGAATAAAGTAGTGTATATGAAGAAATCTAAATTTTTTGTGTACTAGATTCAAATAACTGGTATAATAATAATTATTATTTTTCCTGATCGGTAAAATCCACGGAAAAGAAAAAATTGTTTTTTATGGTCAAAAATTCATTCATCTCGGCTATTCGACAAGAAAAAGAAAAAAACTGCGGATCTGTTGAATTTCAAGTATTCAGTTTCACCGATAAGATACGGAGACTCACTTTACATTTGGAATTACATAAAAGAGATTTTTTATCGCAAAGGGGTCTACGAAAAATTCTGGGAAAACGTCAACGTCTGCTGGATTATTTGTCAAAGAAAAATAGAGTACGTTATAAGAAATTAATTAGTCAGTTGGGTATTCGGGAATCAAAAACCCGTTAATTTTAAGATTGGTTTGCATTTTTTTCTTTAGTTATTAGTTAATAGTAGTTATTAGATTTTTCATTTTGATGAATCTCATTTTGATAAATTCATGGAATAATGAATTAAGGAAGAAAAGATATGACTTTACCGGCTACAAGAAAAGATCTCATGATAGTTAACATGGGCCCTCACCACCCATCAATGCATGGTGTTCTTCGACTAATCGTTACTCTCGATGGTGAAGATGTTATTGACTGTGAACCCATATTGGGTTATTTACACAGAGGGATGGAAAAAATAGCGGAAAATCGAACAATTATACAATATTTGCCTTATGTAACACGGTGGGATTATTTAGCCACTATGTTCACAGAGGCAATAACAGTAAATGCACCAGAACGATTGGAAAGTGTTCAAGTACCTAAAAGAGCCAGTTACATTAGAGTAATTATGTTGGAATTGAGTCGTATAGCTTCTCATTTGTTATGGCTTGGACCTTTTATGGCGGATATCGGTGCACAAACCCCCTTTTTCTATATTTTCAGAGAAAGGGAATTGTTATATGATCTATTTGAAGCTGCTACGGGTATGCGAATGATGCATAATTATTTCCGTATTGGGGGAGTCGCTGCTGATCTACCTTATGGATGGATAGATAAATGTTTAGATTTCTGCGATTATTTTTTAACAGGAATTGTTGAATATCAAAAGCTTATTACGCGGAATCCTATTTTTTTGGAACGGGTTGAGGGAGTGGGCATTATTGGTGGAGAGGAAGCAATAAATTGGGGTTTATCAGGACCGATGTTACGAGCTTCTGGAATCCAATGGGATCTTCGTAAAGTTGATCGTTATGAATGTTACAATAAATTTGATTGGGAAGTCCAATGGCAAAAAGAAGGAGATTCACTAGCTCGTTATTTAGTACGAATCGGTGAAATGAAGGAATCTATAAAAATTATTCAACAAGCTCTAGAAGGAATTCCCGGGGGGCCCTATGAAAATTTAGAAGTCCGACGCTTTGATAGAGCAAAAAATTCCGAATGGACTAATTTTGAATATAGATTTATTACTAAAAAACTTTCACCCAATTTTGAATTGTCGAAACAAGAACTTTATGTAAGAGTAGAAGCCCCAAAAGGAGAATTAGGAATTTTTTTGATAGGAGACAGTAGTGTTTTCCCCTGGAGGTGGAAAATTCGTCCGCCGGGTTTCATCAATTTGCAAATTCTCCCTCAACTAGTTAAAAGAATGAAATTGGCTGATATCATGACGATACTAGGTAGTATCGATATCATTATGGGAGAAGTTGATCGTTGAAATGATAATTGATACGACAGAAGTAGAAGTACAAGCTATCAATTCTTTTTCTAGATCGGAATCCTTAAAAGAAGTCTATGGACTGATATGGATCTTTGTTCCTATTTTCACCCTTATATTGGGAATCACTATAGGGGTACTAGTAATTGTGTGGTTAGAAAGAGAAATATCCGCAGTAATACAACAACGTATTGGGCCTGAATATGCCGGCCCATTAGGAATTCTTCAAGCTCTAGCAGATGGGACCAAATTACTTTTTAAAGAGGACCTCCTCCCATCTAGAGGAGATATTCGTTTGTTTAGCGTGGGGCCATCTATAGCGGTCATATCAGTTCTACTAAGTTATTTAGTAATCCCTTTTGGGTCTCGCCTTGTTTTAGCCGATCTCAGTATAGGTGTTTTTTTATGGATCTCCATTTCAAGTATTGCTCCTATTGGACTTCTTATGTCAGGATATGGATCGAACAATAAATATTCCTTTTCAGGTGGTCTAAGGGCTGCTGCTCAATCTATTAGCTATGAAATACCATTAACTCTATGTGTGTTATCAATATCTCTACGTGTGATTCGTTGGAACATGATTATTTTCCCTCCTCGCTAGAAATAAAGTAAAGAGGTTGAATATATTGAATGGATATTTTCATTTTTTATTCATCATTAGGGTCGATGAGTTAAACTAGATAGTTATATGAGTAAAAAAAAACTGCTTATAAATTTGCAGTAAGAAGGTAAAATCTCATTCCCTATGTACAAGAATAATAAACACAAGCAGTGTAAACTGTTTACCCCAAGATTAAGATTCTTTGACTAATTATCATATCTTGAAGCGGGTACAAAAGATCGACCGTATGGGGTTTCTACTACTGTCTTATATGTATTACCATACCGGGGATCAATCAAAAATCAGTGGACAGTTAGGAACACCAAGGTACACAAAAGATTAGTAATGGAGATAATGTAAGGTATCAAAAAAAGGTATTTTTGCATAAAACTTTGGATAAAACGAATCATAATGAGGACTTTAAGTTGGTAGAAATGACCAAGCAGTACTTCCCCACGATTCCGATCTAGAGTATGCTCTTATTCACTGATTAAAGAAATGACTATCAAAAACGAATTAATCCTTTATTTATATTTCTTTTTTTTTTCAGAGTACCCCTTCCTCTGAGAAAGAAGAACAGGAACAAAAGAAATGGGATGCAAAAAAAATAAAATGAATAAATAAGAAATAAAAAAGATCTTTATTTTTTATTTCTTTTCCCCATCCATATCTATAATCTATACATATAGAATTCTTATCATAAATAAAATTTGGAATTAATGCCCAATTCGTTCTAATTCTTTATAGTTATAGTTATTGATAGAACATATTTATTGATATAACGAGTATTTTATTAAAGGATTAAGTTATTACCAAACAAAGATAAATTGAAATTCTAATGGATAAGATCAATTCAGAAGCGCCTTTTTATTCTAGCAGACGGAATTTCATTGGTCTAATTTTGGACTCCCGGTGTATATTTACTATATAAATAAAGATGACGATACTACCAAACAAGTCCTTACATTTATTTGTGGCCGTAGAGGAGCCGTATGAAACTGAGGTCTCATGTACGGTTTTGAAATAGCGATATGAACAGTGATGTTATTATCGACTATGATTATCTAACAGTTTAAGTACAGTTGATATAGTTGAGGCACAGTCAAAATATGGTTTTTGGGGGTGGAATCTGTGGCGTCAGCCTATAGGGTTTGTAGTTTTTCTAATTTCTTCTCTAGCAGAATGTGAGAGATTACCCTTTGATTTACCAGAAGCAGAGGAGGAATTAGTAGCAGGTTATCAAACAGAATATTCAGGTATCAAATACGCTTTATTTTACCTTGCTTCTTACCTAAATTTATTAGTTTCTTCATTATTTATAACAGTTCTTTACTTAGGTGGGTGGAATGTCTCTATTCCGTACATATCTATTCCTGAACTTTTCGGAATAAATAAAATGGCCGGAGTCTTTGGAATGACAATTGGTATATTTATTACATTAGTTAAAGCTTATTTGTTTCTGTTCATTCCTATCACAGCAAGATGGACTTTACCGAGGATGAGAATGGATCAGCTATTAAATCTTGGATGGAAATTTCTGTTACCTATTTCCCTGGGTAATCTATTATTGACAACTTCTTCCCAACTTGTTTCACTATAAATAATATAAATAAAAGAAGAGAATAACGATATTTTAGATTCATAACCAATCTTAAACAAGAGAAAGAAACATCAATTTATTCACGGAGATCCACAATATGTTCCCTATGGTGACCGGGTTCATAAATTATGGTCAACAAACAATACGAGCTGCAAGGTACATTGGTCAAAGTTTCATAATTACCTTATCCCATACAAATCGTTTACCTGTAACTATTCAATATCCTTATGAAAAATCGATCACATCAGAGCGTTTCCGAGGTCGAATACACTTTGAATTTGATAAATGTATTGCTTGTGAAGTATGTGTTCGTGTATGTCCCATAGATCTACCCGTTGTTGATTGGAGATTTGAAAAATCTATTAAAAAGAAACAATTGCTTAATTATAGTATTGATTTTGGGGTCTGTATATTTTGTGGTAACTGCGTCGAGTATTGTCCAACAAACTGTTTATCGATGACTGAAGAGTATGAACTTTCTACTTATGATCGCCACGAATTGAATTATAATCAAATTGCATTGGGTCGGTTGCCAATGTCAATAATTGGAGATTACACAATTCAAACAGTTATGAATTCGACCCAAATCAAAATAGACAAAGATAAACCCCTTGATTCAAGAACGATTACCGATTACTAAGATTTTTTTTGCTATAAAGGGTCCAAGCCTCTTTTATTTTGATTGCTCAGAAACTACAAATAATAACTATAAATAATAACTATTGATTGTTGAGAATTACTCTTTGATTTAAACCAAGAATATGTTTTCGTGATGATTTCGAAATAGAAAATTCCAATCTTTTCTTTTTTCTTTCAGATAAAAAAGTAGGATTGGCCAATAACTTTAATAACTTTATCTATATCTACATTAATCCATATTAAGATTTAATTCAATTAGGAACCTATCATATAAAGAAAAAAAATAAGGGTGTTACCCTTATTTTTCCTGGACTATTTAGTAAGGTCATGAAATATTTCGACTTATTTATCTGTTATACATAATGGATTTACCTGGACCAATACACGATATACTTGTAGTATTTCTGGGATCATTTCTTATATTAGGAAGTCTAGGAGTAGTATTATTTACCAATCCAATTTATTCTGCCTTTTCGTTGGGATTGGTTCTTGTTTGTATATCTTTATTCTATATTCCATCGAACTCCTATTTTGTAGCTGCCGCACAACTCCTTATTTATGTGGGAGCCATAAATGTCTTAATCATATTTGCTGTTATGTTCATGAATGGTTCAGAATATTCCAACGATTCCTATCTTTGGACTGTAGGAGATGGGATCACTTCACTGGTTTGTACAAGTATTCTTTTTTCACTAATTACTACTATCTTAGATACGTCCTGGTACGGAATTATTTGGACTACAAGAAAAAACCAGATTCTAGAACAGGACCTTATAAGTAACGTTCAACAAATAGGAATTCATTTATCAACAGATTTTTATCTTCCGTTTGAACTCATTTCTATAATTCTTTTAGTTTCTTTAATAGGTGCCATTACTATGGCTCGTCAATAATAAATACTTAGAATTAACAAAATTATTAGAAATTCTAAATCAAATGAAAAAGGAAATTTAGTTTAATTTACTGCTAATACCCTCTTTTTTCTGTAATTGCTCGATTCTAGTCAACCAAATTGGTTGAATTGTTGTTCATATTGAAATGAATCGAGATTGTTGATGAGGAGTTAGTCGATGATGTTCGAATATGTACTTTTTCTGAGCGTCTATTTATTTTCTATCGGTATCTATGGACTGATCACAAGTCGAAACATGGTTAGAGCACTTATGTGTCTTGAGCTTATACTAAATTCGGTTAATATTAATCTCGTAACATTTTCAGATATATTTGATAGTCGCCAATTAAAAGGAGACATTTTCTCAATCTTTGTTATAGCCATTGCGGCCGCGGAAGCAGCTATTGGGCTAGCTATTGTTTCGCCCATCTATCGTAACAGAAAATCAACTCGTATCAATCAATCGAATTTGTTGAATAATTAGTCAATAATTAGTATATCATATAAATAAAGACATAATATATATACAAATTATACAAATTGAAAATGATATAATTTTTTTTTTATTTATATATATTTTATATAGTAATATTCCTATATATATATAGGAATATTACTATATATTACTATTGAAATATTGACAATCTGTTGGCCAATGTGAAGTCACATGCGTGACTCGTATGATCATGGTTGTTGAAACGGAAATCAAAGTTTCTTGGCCCTTTCTCACGAACAGATTTAGAAATCTATTGATTCTTAAGTTAAGATTTTTTTGATAAATCATTGATTCGTCTGGTGCCTACAATATAAATATATAATTCGTTTATTACCGATTTTACTTTACCAGATCGAAAATTTTTTATGTTCAAAACTGGAATTTATAGACCCAATGTCACATTCAGTAAAAATTTATGATACATGTATAGGGTGTACTCAATGTGTACGAGCCTGCCCCACAGATGTATTGGAAATGATACCTTGGGACGGATGTAAAGCTAAGCAAATTGCTTCCGCGCCAAGAACCGAGGACTGTGTAGGTTGTAAGAGATGTGAATCCGCTTGTCCAACAGATTTTTTGAGTGTCCGTGTTTATTTATGGCATGAAACAACTCGCAGCATGGGTCTATCTTATTGATACGTTATAATATAAAAAAGTCCACTTGAATCATTTGATTCCTTTTTACCGAGAAAAACCCGTACTCGAGAAAATATATTATTTCGAGCACGGGTTTTTTGGTCAAAACGCATCTTGTCTTTATCACGAGTTATTTCCCTTGGTTAACAATACTTGTAGTTTTGCCGATATTCGCGGGTTCTTCCATTTTTTTTCTCCCTCATAAGGGGAATAAGGTATTTCGGTGGTATACTATATGTATATGTTTATTAGAGCTCCTTCTAACAACCTATGTGTTCTGTTATCATTTCCAATTGGACGATCCATTAATTCAACTGGAGGAGGACTTTAAATGGATAAATATTTTTGATTTTCACTGGAGACTGGGAATCGACGGACTTTCCATAGGACCTATTTTACTGACAGGATTTATCACTACTTTAGCGACTTTAGCAGCTTGGCCTGTTACTCGAAATTCGCGATTGTTCTATTTCCTGATGTTAGCAATGTACAGTGGTCAAATAGGATTATTTTCTTCTCGAGACCTTTTACTTTTTTTCATCATGTGGGAGTTAGAATTAATTCCTGTTTACTTACTTTTATCCATGTGGGGAGGAAAGAAACGTTTGTACTCGGCTACAAAGTTTATTTTGTACACAGCGGGGGGTTCCATTTTTCTCTTAATAGGAGTTCTAGGTATGGGTTTATATGGTTCCAACGAACCGACATTGGATTTTGAAAGATTAGCTAATCAGTCATATCCTGTGACATTAGAAATAATATTCTATTTTGGCTTCCTTATTGCTTATGCTGTCAAATCGCCGATTATACCCCTACATACATGGCTACCAGATACTCATGGAGAAGCGCATTACAGTACATGTATGCTTCTAGCCGGAATCTTATTAAAAATGGGAGCATATGGATTGATTCGGATCAATATGGAATTATTACCGCACGCCCATTCTATATTTTCTCCCTGGTTGGTGATAGTAGGGACAATACAAATAATCTATGCAGCTTCAACCTCTCTTGGTCAACGCAATTTAAAAAAGAGAATAGCCTATTCTTCCGTATCTCACATGGGTTTCATAATTATAGGAATTGGTTCTATAACTGACATGGGACTGAACGGAGCCATTTTACAAATACTCTCTCATGGATTGATTGGTGCTGCACTTTTTTTCTTGGTAGGAACGAGTTGTGATAGAACACGTCTTGTTTATCTCGACGAAATGGGGGGGATATCCATCCCAATGCCAAAAATATTTACCATGTTTAGTAGTTTCTCGATGGCTTCTCTTGCATTGCCAGGAATGAGTGGTTTTGTTGCGGAATTAGTAGTATTTTTGGGAATGATTACGAGCCCAAAATATCTTTTAATGTCCAAAATGCTAATTATCTTTGTAATGGCAATTGGAATGATATTAACTCCTATTTATTTATTATCTATGTTACGTCAGATGTTCTACGGATACAAACTATTCAATGTTCTAAACTCCAATTTTGTGGATTCTGGACCGCGAGAACTATTTGTTTCGATCTGTATCTTTTTACCCGTAATAGGGATTGGTATTTATCCTGATTTCGTTCTCTCGCTGTCAGTTGACAAGGTACAAGTTATCCTATCTAATTATTTTCATAGATAGTTTTCATTAATGAGACAGAAAGCAAAGTCTTAGAATCTTTTTTTTTTTTTCATATTTTTGAAATCATTTGATGTACAACGCAAAAAAAAAGTGAATTAGAATTGTAATAAGATGTATTCCGAGTTTTTGAGAACCCTTTGAATCATTTGAATCACAAGGAATCATATTCAAAGGGTTCTCAAAAACTCGCACAAATTTTCGTTATCGATGTTCTTATGTATTCCTTTATTCAATTAGATGTTAATGTGAATGAACCATAACTATGTAGACCTATTCCTAATAGATTGATCCCAAAATAGCATATCCAAATTATAAGAAATCCTATAGAAGCTACAAGTGCCGAATTTGTACCTTGCAAACTTTGATTTGTTCTAGTATGTGAATAAATCGCGAATATGATCCAAGTAATAAATGCCCAAGTTTCTTTGGGGTCCCAATTCCAATAAGATCCCCACGCTTCGTTAGCCCATACTGCTCCAGAAAGAATACCTATGGTTAAAAAGGTAAATCCTAAACTAATGACACGATAACCCCAATAATCCAAACCTTGAGTTAATTGATATTTGTAATAATTTCGGAATGAAAGAAGAGAAGTGTGTTTATTAAAAACACTTTTTTTTTCGTTCCCGTATTCGATCTTGCCAAAGAAAAATGACTTAATTAAGAAAATTTTGTTTTTACAAAAAATATCGATGTTTTTTCGAAATGTAATGACTAGAAAAGCAACTGATAATAACGACCCACATAAAAGAGCTGCATAACTCAATAACATCATACTTACGTGCATCATTAACCACTGAGATTGTAGAGCAGGTACTAATATTGACGATTGATGCATTTCACTTGAAAGACCCGATGTGGCGAAACCTTGGGTAAAAATAGCACTTGGGGCGGTTATTGCGCTGAAATCATTTTTCTGATTCCATATCTTGGAAATCATATGAATAATGGAAAAACTCCACGAAAGGAAGATTAATGACTCGTATAAATTACTTAATGGAAAATGTCTTGAAGAAATCCAACGAATAACTAATAATCCTGTTATAGAGAAAAAAGTAGCTATCATTCCCTTTTCTGATGAATCACGTAACCCCCTGATTTCGTGGATTAATAGGGTCATTAAATGAATCGTAATCACAATTGAAATGATCGAAAAAGAGAGATGAGTTAATATATGTTCTAAAGTCACAAATATCATACATAAAAGGGGTCCCATTACAGAATTGAAATCGGGAATTAAATACATTATAGGATCCATTGTATCTCTTTTAGAGTATGCCGCCACTCGGACTCGAACCGAGATGCTCTAGCACTGCTTCCTAAGAGCAGCGTGTCTACCGATTTCACCATAGCGGCTTACTTGAAATAATAATAGTCAATTCATGTTGAATCGTCTAGATCTAGATTCAAGGATTCAATATAGTTTAAGAAACATTAGAACTGATGAATAAGAGCTCTTTAAAATTCATCTTTGAATTTTCATCAAAAATTCTTAGTTCGTATCGTCATAAGTTCCATTTTAACAATCAACTTTTACGTACTATTTATATACTAAGTTATTCCGAAACACTTGAAACTTGAAAGTTTTGTTTTCCGTCGAGTAAGAATTGTCCCCTTTTTCTATTTTTTTCTTTATTTTATTTATTTTGAATCCGCGAAATCAGATAAGATAAATGAAAAAAAAAGAGTTTCATCACAATTTTAATTGAATTTTCTTTTCACAATAGAAAAATCTTTGTTCATTCTATTTTTCTATTGTGAAAAGAAAATTCATAGGAAAAAACCCATCTCACGAAAATATTAAATCTAATAATTAATAAAATAAAAACAAGAATGAAAAAAATAATAATACTTAGAACTAGACCCGGCGTACAGAGGAATTCTTATTCTACATATCATAGCCACTAGTTCTAACTAATCTTCAATACACTAGTTAATGGGAATTATTCATATTCTAAAATTGGAAGTTCTTATAGCCATGAAAATTCAGATTATTCCAAGATTTTCTTACCTGTTGTTTGTTGCACAAAAAAACTTTTTGAATCTCCGGTAGAAACTGACTTTGCTAAAGAAAAAGCTTTTATTGCAGCTAAATTTCCCTTTTTCTTCCAAATATTTCTACGAATACGTTTTTTTGATATAGAAGTACGTTTTTTTGGAACTGCCATTCAAAAAAAAGAGTTACTCATTTTTATTGTTGTATGTGAAAGACATGTATTGCTCAAAATGAATCGTTCTTTTTAGGCATTTTCTGTACTTAATTCCGTCGATAATAGTTTTTTCTTTCATAACATACAATAAAAATATATTATTTATATAAAAATATATAATATACACGTATGTCACATATACATATATAATCTACTGGGGAAAAAATGGAAAAAAGAAAAGTAAAATTAGAAAAGAAATTTTTATGACTATTATATTAGTTGGAATTGAATAAGCTCATAGTGCCATGTCTATAATTTAAGTTCAAACTTTAACTACAACTGGCAGTAGTTAATATGTTAAACAAGACATTCCGTTACCTAAGAAGAGGAACTTCCATTTTTTATTATTTTTTATTTCAGTTCTATACGAAGTAAGGAGTATTATAAGAACTTTCTTATTGGATTGGAACCCAATCAATTAGTTCCGCAAAAAATTAGGTAATTACTACAAATAAATGTACTAGAATAACTAGGTCTTTCTTTTTTGAGTCGATTTATTGATGCATACTATGATCCATATTCTACTGTTTTGGTATAATTGTTTTTACTTAACTATACTATAGACTATAGTATATGATATGGTTACATATTGCTAAAATGGAATAGTAGTATAGTCGTAGAATGATTCAAAATCTCACATTTCCCATTTTAATAAATACTTTCTTTAGTTAATAAAGTTAATAACTAAGTAATTACTCTTACCTAACTGTTTGGTCACATCATTTGACCAACCAATTGTGTAACTTTTTGAATATTTCCAATATCTAAGATCTAACAAAAGTCAGAATAATTAAAAATCAAAAAATATTTGAGGTTTTTATATCTTTTTTTGTTGATTTTATTATTGTTCCTTTCAAAAGCGATAAGAATTGGTGAATCGGAAACAATTACAATTATAAGAAAAAAAAAAAAAATGAAAATTTGTTTTTTTTATGGAACATACATATAAATATGCATGGATAATACCTTTTCTTCCATTTCCAGTTACAATGTTAATAGGATTTGGACTTCTGCTTATTCCCGCAGCAACCAAAAATATTCGTCGTATGTGGGCTTTTCCGAGTATTTTGATGCTAAGTATAGCTATGGTGTTTTCGGCCAATCTGTCTATTCAGCAAATAAATGGAAATTTTATCTATCAATATCTATGGTCTTGGACCGTCAATAATGATTTTTCTTTAGAGTTCGGACACTTGATCGATCCACTTACTTCTATTATGTCAATATTAATTACTACTGTTGGAATCATGGTTCTTATTTATAGTGACAATTATATGTCTCATGATCAAGGATATTTGAGATTTTTTGCTTATATGAGTTTTTTCAATACTTCTATGTTGGGATTGGTTACTAGTTCCAATTTGATACAAATTTATATTTTTTGGGAACTTGTAGGAATGTGTTCGTATTTACTAATAGGTTTTTGGTTCACACGACCGATTGCAGCAAGTGCTTGTCAAAAGGCTTTTGTAACCAATCGTATAGGAGATTTTGGTTTATTATTAGGAATTTTAGGACTTTATTGGATAACTGGTAGTTTAGAATTTCGGGATTTGTTCGAAATAGTTAATAACTTGGTTCATAATAATGGAGTAGATTCTTTATTTGCTACTCTGTGTGCTTCTTTTTTATTCGTCGGTGGAGTTGCTAAATCTGCGCAATTCCCCCTTCACATATGGTTACCTGATGCTATGGAAGGACCCACTCCCATTTCGGCTCTTATACATGCTGCTACTATGGTAGCTGCGGGAATTTTTCTTGTAGCTCGGCTTCTTCCTCTTTTCATAGTTATACCTTACATAATGAATCTCATTTCTTTAATAGGCGTAATAACAGTACTATTAGGAGCTACTTTGGCTCTTGCTCAAAGAGACATTAAAAGAAGTTTAGCTTATTCTACAATGTCTCAATTGGGTTATATTATGTTAGCTCTGGGTATAGGTTCTTATCGAGCCGCCTTATTCCATTTGATCACTCATGCCTATTCGAAAGCTTTATTGTTTTTGGGATCTGGATCTATTATTCATTCAATGGAACCTATTGTTGGATATTCGCCGGATAAAAGTCAAAATATGGTTCTTATGGGCGGTTTAACAAAATATGTTCCAATTACAAAAATTACTTTTTTATTAGGTACGCTCTCTCTTTGTGGTATTCCACCTCTTGCTTGTTTTTGGTCCAAAGATGAAATTCTTAATGATAGTTGGTTGTATTCACCAATTTTTGCAATAATCGCTTCCTTCACAACAGGATTAACTGCATTTTATATGTTTCGGATGTATTTACTTACCTTTGATGGACATTTACGCATCCATTTTCAAAATTACAGTACCACTAAAAACAGTTCTTTCTATTCAATATCTTTATGGGGAAAAGAAGTACCTAAAGCAGTCAATAGAAATTTACTTTTATCAACTTTATCAACAACGAATAAGAATAATAAGGTCTCCTTTTTTTCAAAAGATACATATCAAATCGATGATAATGTAAAAAATAGAATACGATACTTTAGTACTTACTTTAGAAATAAATACACTTACACCTATCCTCACGAGTCGGACAATACTATGTTATTTCCTCTGCTTGTATTGGTGCTATTTACTTTATTCGTTGGATCAATCGGAATTAATTTTGATCAAGGAGTAATAGATTTTGATCTATTATCGAAATGGTTAACTCCGTCTACAAATTTTTTCCATCCAAATTCGAATGATTCCTCGGATTGGTATGATTTTTTGAAAAATGCAATTTTTTCGGTAAGTATAGCCCTTTTTGGATTATTTATAGCATCTATTTTATATGGATCCGTTTATTCATCTCTTCAGAATTTGGACTTAGTCAATTCATTTGTAAAGAAGGGACCCAAGAGGATTCTCTTGGACCAAGTCAAAAATTTGATATACAATTGGTCATATAATCGCGGTTACATAGATATTTTTTATACTAAGATTTTTACTGTGGGTATAAGAAGGTTAGCCGAACTAATTCAGTTTTTTGATAGACATATAATTGATGGAATTACAAATGGGGTCGGCGTTGCCAGTTTCTTTATAGGGGAAGGGATTAAATATATGGGAGGTGGGCGAGTCTCGTCTTATCTATTCTTGTATTTATCTTATGTATCGATCTTTTTATTAATTTTTTTATTTTATAAATTTTAGTTTTTTTTTAAGTTACATTTAAGTAAGTTACATTAAAGACCAGAAATAAGTTTTTTCATTTTTCTCTTCTTTAAGTTTTCCCAATTCCCAATTATCTTGGTGGGTATCAAGATAAGAATCTTCGTAAACTGGGCTATCTTTGTCTTCTTCGGCGGATCCCTCTTGTTCCTGTTTAGTCTTCTTCGTTTCGTAAGTTGTTTCTACATCGCTTTCTTCCTTTCTTTCT